AAGTTTAATCATTAGTAAAGCCGAAGTCAACGAGGGCACAACTGTGAAAAAATTAAAGCCCCGGGCTCGAGGACGGGGTTATCCTATAAAAAGATCCACTTGTCATATAACTATTGTATTGAAAGATATATCTTTAGATGAAGAGGAAGAAATAGATAAAAGGAAATTCTATAAATTAGAGCTGAGGAATACTTAAAGGAAGAATATTTTATATTATAAAAAATACAAATACGCTATATTATGTTATGCTTAAAAAAAATCGAATGAATAAAAAAAAAATACAAACAGATGTCACGTTTCACGATATATATAGTAGTGGGGGATTATGGGACAAAAAATAAATCCACTTGGTTTCAGACTTGGTGCAACCCAAGGTCATCATTCTCTTTGGTTTGCACAACCAAAAAATTATTCAAAGGATCTACAAGAAGATCAAAAAATACGAGATTGTATCAAAAATTATGTGCAAAATAATATGAAAATATCCTCTAATGTAGAGGGAATTGCACGTATAGAGATTCAAAAAAGAATCGATTTGATTCAGGTCATAATCTATATGGGATTCCCCAAGTTATTAATAGAAGACAGGACTCGAAGAATCGAAGAATTACAGACGCATGTACAAAAAGAACTCAATTGTGTAAACCGAAAACTCAACATTGCTATTACAAGAATTGCAAATCCTTATGGGCACCCCAATATTCTTGCAGAATTTATAGCCGGACAATTAAAGAATAGAGTTTCATTTCGCAAAGCAATGAAAAAAGCTATTGAATTAACTGAACAGGCAGGTACAAAAGGGATTCAAGTACAAATTGCAGGGCGTATCGACGGAAAAGAAATTGCACGTGTTGAATGGATCCGAGAAGGTAGAGTTCCTCTACAAACCATTCGAGCTAAAATTGATTATTGTTCCTATGCAGTTCGAACTATCTATGGGGTATTAGGCATCAAAATTTGGATATTTGTAGACGAGGAATAATAAGAACTTACTTGACTTATATTTAGTTATATCTGGTGATAAAACAAATTATATTTAGTTATATCTGGTGATAAAACAAAAAATGGCAAACTCTTTCATTCTTTTTCTGGTAAATAATAAAAAAAAAAAGAACAATTCTATAAGGTTGAATAAAAATTCGATTAATCATTTGATATAATTGCTATGCTTAGTGTGTGACTCGTTGGTTTTTTTAGGGTTGGGATTCAAAAAAATGGACAGCCCATAGTACAAACTGATAACTATAGAACTAATAACCAACTCATCACTTCGTGTTATCTGGATAGAAAGAACCAGTCAAGATATGATATATAAGTCATATCATTGTAGCAACTGAAATCTTTTTTACATAAAAAAAAAAAAAAAAAAACAATCTGATTATGGGTTGTAAAGCAATATAAAGTATACAGATAAATGGAAGGGTGAGAGAAAGATAGAAAAAGAATATTAATGATATATAATTCCAATATGTAAGGTCTATGAGTCATCTCATATAAAGGGAATGTAATAAAGCATCAATACTGATTGATCCATAATTAGACAAATCCGTGCATAGAACAAAAAATCAAGAGCCCCGAGCCAATAAAGACTGAGAAGGTTGACTCAAGAATAAATTTAATTGGAGGCTCCGTTGTAAAATTCAGACCTAATCATTAATCGAGAAGTGGTGGGAACGACAGAACCTGTGAATGCATAAGATTCTATTGAAAACGAATCCTAATGATTCATTGAGTAGGATGGCGGAACGAACCAGAAACCTATTCATTTATTCTGAGAGGTCATGTCATAGACTAATCTTACAACTGAATGTTGAAAGAGTAAATATTCGCCCGCGAATATTTTTTTTATTTCTAAATTTTAGTCGATTCGAAATAAAAGGAAAAACAAAATAAAGATTCATTATAGCGTTCTACCAAAACGACATTATCTATAAATAGAATACGTGTTAAATTCTATATTAAAACACAAAAAATTTCTAATTTATAATCGATTAGATCAAATTTCAAAGAATCCCACGATTCCATATATTATTAACCGTGTATTTTTTTTTGTTTAATTATTTTTAATTGTTTAATTCGCGAGGAGCTGGATGAGAAGAAACTCTCGTGTCCGGTTCTGTAGTAGAGATGGATGGAATTGCTAAACAACCATCAACTATAACCCCAAAAGAACCAGATTCCGTAAACAACACAGAGGAAGAATGAAAGGAATATCTTATCGAGGTAATCGTATTTGCTTCGGTAGATATGCTCTTCAAGCGCTTGAACCCGCTTGGATCACATCTAGACAAATAGAAGCAGGGCGGCGAGCAATGACACGAAATGCACGCCGCGGTGGAAAAATATGGGTACGCATATTTCCAGACAAACCTGTTACAGTAAGACCTACAGAAACACGTATGGGTTCGGGGAAAGGATCTCCCGAATATTGGGTAGCTGTCGTTAAACCCGGTAGAATACTTTATGAAATGAGCGGAGTAGCAGAAAATATAGCTAGAAGGGCTATTTCAATAGCGGCATCGAAAATGCCTATACGAACTCAATTCATTCTTTCTGGATAGGAATGTAGAAACAAACGAAAGGGGTTTTTGGGATGAAAAAAAACAATTGCAGGTTTCTTTTTTTGTTTTGAACAAATAATATTTCTTTTTTTTTTTTTTATTTATACCTTTGCATTGAAAAAGAAAAAACCGATAAAAAAAAAAATGATATGATTCAACCTCAAACCCATTTGAATGTAGCGGATAACAGCGGGGCCCGAGAATTGATGTGTATTCGAATCATAGGAGCTAGTAATCGACGATATGCTCATATTGGTGACATTATTGTTGCTGTAATCAAGGAAGCAGTACCAAATACACCTCTAGAAAGATCAGAAGTGGTCCGAGCTGTCATTGTACGTACTTGTAAAGAACTCAAACGCGACAACGGTATGATAATACGATATGATGACAACGCTGCGGTTGTTATTGATCAAGAAGGAAATCCAAAAGGAACCCGAATTTTCGGCGCGATCGCCCGGGAATTAAGACAGTTAAATTTCACTAAAATAGTTTCATTAGCACCTGAAGTATTATAGGGGAAGACCTTAATAAAGTATTTGAATGAAATTGATTAAATTTATTTAATTAATTAGTAAATTGTTTAATTAATTAGTAAATTGTTTATCTATCACGTATATATCTTTAATAATTCATAAATATTAAAAAATTCAGAAAAAAAGAAAAAGAGCATGTTGATTATATCAAAATTCGGGGGAAACAAAAATCTTAGTTTATCATGAGTAAAGACACTATTGCTGACATAATAACCTCTATACGAAATGCTGACATGAATAAAAAAAGAACAGTTCGAATACCATCTACTAACATCACTGAAAATATTGTTAAAATCCTTTTACAAGAGGGTTTTATTGAAAACGTGAGAAAACATCAAGAAAGCAAAAAATATTTTTTGGTTTTAACCCTACGACATAGAAGAAATAGGAAAGGACCATATAGAACTGTTTTAAATTTAAAACGGATCAGTCGACCCGGTCTACGAATATATTCTAACTATCAACGAATTCCTAGAATTTTAGGCGGAATGGGGGTTGTAATTCTTTCTACTTCTCGAGGTATAATGACAGACCGAAAGGCTCGACTAGAAGGAATCGGCGGAGAAGTTTTGTGTTATATATGGTAATCTTTCTAATAGCCGACACGGTCATATTTGTGAAAAAAGAGAAAGGACAAGTTTATAATATTATCCCTCTTACATTAGTTGATACTTCAAAGCGGTTTTACCTGGAATGAAACAACAAAAATGGATTCATGAGGGTTTAATTACTGAACAACTTACCGATGGTATGTATCTTCCGGATTCGTTTAGATAACAAAATAATTATTCTGGTTTTTGTTTCGTAAAGGATTTCATGTAGTTTTATACGTATACTACCAGGAAATAGACTAAAAATTGAGGTAAGTCCTTATGATTCAACCAAAGGGCGTATAATTTAGAGACTCCAAAGAAAAGACTTGAATGATTAGGCGGTTTTTTCAATTTCAACATTCTTTCGTGAGGATACAATTCGAAATTAAAAATTTCAAGAAACTTATTTTCTTCCAATTAAGTAGATTCGGAATTAAAAAAAGGAATGACAAATATGAAAATAAGGGCCTCTGTTCGTAAAATTTGTGAAAAATGTCGATTGATCCGTAGGCGGGGACGAATTATAGTAATTTGTTCTAACCCGAGACATAAACAAAGACAAGGATAATCTTTCTAAAACAAAAAGACTCTCGAAATCTAAAGGACCCGATGTACAGATGTACAAATAAATAAATAAAATAAATAAGTAAAAAAAAAAAAAGAATAAGGATCCGTTTTGACATGAAATGGATATATCCATATATCTCTGACTTATATTTATGAGATGATAAAATATGGCAAAACCTATACCAAAAATTGGTTCGCGTAGAAATAGACGTATTGGTTCACGTAAGAATACACGTAGAATCCCCAAGGGAGTTATTCATGTTCAAGCAAGTTTCAACAATACCATTGTGACTGTTACAGATGTACGGGGTCGAGTAATTTCTTGGTCCTCTGCCGGGGCTTGTGGATTCAAGGGTACAAGAAGGGGTACACCATTTGCCGCTCAAACCGCAGCAGGAAATGCTATTCGGACAGTAGTGGATCAAGGTATGCAACGAGCAGAAGTTATGATAAAAGGCCCGGGTCTCGGAAGAGATGCGGCATTAAGAGCTATTCGTAGAAGTGGTATACTATTAAGTTTCATACGGGATGTAACTCCTATGCCACATAATGGCTGTAGGCCTCCTAAAAAAAGACGTGTGTAAAAATAAACATTGAAGAGATTTCAAGAGAAATAAATAATTCAATGATTTGATCAAATAATATACTATGGTTCGAGAGAAAGTAACAGTATCTACTCGGACACTACAGTGGAAGTGTGTTGAATCAAGAGCAGACAGTAAGCGTCTTTATTATGGACGCTT